GCATCTCGGTTCGAGTCCGAGTGGCGGCATCTTCTAAAAAATACAATAAATCCTATAATCAATAATGAAATGAATTCAATTGCTAATTTCCATTACATTGTTGAAGGACCCTCCTCTTTGTGCGTTTAGGATTTTTTTTTATGATATTTTTGACTTTAGAACATATATTAACTCACATTTGTTTTTCGATCGTTTCGATGGTAATTACGATTTATTTGATGACTTTATTAGTCCACGAAATCGTGGGACTATATCATTCGTCAGAAAAAGGCATGATAGCCACTTTTCTCTGTATAACAGGATTATTAGTTACTCGTTGGATTTATTCGAGGCATTTACCCTTAAGTGATTTATATGAATCATTAATGCTCCTTTCATGGAGTTTCTCCATTATTCATATGGTTCCCTATTTTAGAAACCAGAAAAATTATTTAAGCGCAATAACCGCACCAAGTGCTATTTTTACACAAGGCTTTGCTACTTCGGGTCTTTTAACTGAACTACATCAATCCACAATATTAGTCCCTGCTCTCCAATCCCAATGGTTAATGATGCACGTAAGTATGATGATATTGAGCTATGCAGCTCTTCTATGTGGATCATTATTATCAGTAGCTCTTCTAGTCATTACATTTCGCAAAAGCATAGAGAGTTTTGGTAAAATCAATCATTTATTGATCAGCAGTGCTCCATTTTCCTTTGGTAGGATTCAAGACATGAATGAAAGAAGCAATATTTTACGAAGAACTTCTTTTCTTTCGTTTAGAAATTATCACAGGCATCAATTGATTCAGCAATTGGATCGTTGGAGTTATCGTATCATTAGTCTAGGATTTATATTTTTAACCATAGGTATTCTTTCGGGAGCAGTATGGGCTAATGAGGCATGGGGATCATATTGGAATTGGGACCCCAAGGAAACGTGGGCATTTATTACTTGGACCATATTCGCCATTTATTTACATACTAGAACAAATAAAAATTTGCAAGGCGCTAATTCTGCAATTGTGGCTTCTATCGGATTTCTTATAATTTGGATATGCTATTTTGGGGTAAATTTATTAGGAATAGGTCTACATAGTTATGGTTCATTCACATTAATATCTAATTGAGGAAAGGACCTGACAAATACAATACATAGGAATAGCGTAGATAATGAAAGCGTGTGTGAGTTTTTGAGAACCATTTGAATCATTACTTGATTCAAATGGTTCTCAAAAACTCCAAACGTATCGGATTACAATTCACTTCAAATACTTATTTTTTTATTGTACAATGAACAATTTTTTAAATCACAGGATGATTTTTTTTATGTCTTGTTGATGAAAACTACCTATAAAAGTAATTAGATAGAATAGCCTCCACCTTGTCAACTGATAATGAGAGAACGAAATCCGGATAAATACCAATACTTAGTACAGGTAGAAAGATACAGATCGAAACAAATAGTTCTCGTGGTCCAGAATCCAAAAAAGAAAAGTTTGGAGCATTAAATTGCTTGTGTCCATAGAACATCTGACGTGACATAGATAATGAATAAATAGGAGTTAATATCATTCCAATTGCCATTACAAAAGTAATTAGTATTTTTGTAATTAAAAAATATTTGGGGCTGGTAATAATTCCAAAAAATACTACCAATTCTGCAACAAAACCACTCATTCCGGGCAATGCAAGAGAAGCCATCGAGAAGCTACTGAACATTGTAAAGATTTTTGGCATTGGCATAGCTATTCCTCCCATTTCGTCGAGATAAACAAGACGTATTCTATCATAACTCGTTCCTGCCAAGAAAAAAAGTGCAGCACCAATAAATCCATGAGAGATTATTTGTAAAATGGCTCCATTGAGTCCCGTATCGGTTAGGGAACCAATTCCTAGAATTATAAAACCCATATGAGATACGGAGGAATAGGCGATTCTCTTTTTTAAATTGCGTTGACCGGGAGATGTTGAAGCTGCATAGATTATTTGCATTGTGCCTACGATCATCAACCAGGGAGAAACTATAGAATGAGCATGGGGTAATAATTCCATATTGATCCGAACCAATCCATACGCTCCCATTTTTAATAAGATTCCGGCTAGAAGCATACATGTACTGTAATGTGCTTCTCCATGGGTATCTGGTAACCATGTATGCAGGGGTATAATCGGTGATTTGACAGCATAAGCAATAAGAAATCCAAAATAGAATATTAGTTCCAATGCCATAGGATACGATTGATTGGCTGATGTTTCAAAATTTAATGTTGGTTCATTGGAACCATATAAACCCATACCCGGAACTCCCAGTAAGAGAAAGATAGAACCCCCTGCAGTATACAAAATGAACTTTGTAGCTGAGTACAAACGTTTCTTCCCTCCCCACATGGATAGAAGTAGGTAAACGGGAATTAATTCTAACTCCCACATAATGAAAAAAAGTAAAAGATCTCGAGAAGAAAATGATCCTATTTGACCGCTGTACATTGCTAACATCAGGAAATGGAACAATCGCGAATCTCGAGTAACTGGCCAAGCCGCCAAAGTAGCTAAAGTAGTGATGAATCCTGTTAGTAAAACGGGTCCTATGGAAAGTCCATCGATTCCTAGTCTCCAGTGAAAATCAAAAATATTTATCCATTTATAATCCTGTTCTAATTGGATTAATGGATCGTCCAATTGGAAATGATAACAGAACGCATAGGTCGTTAGAAGTAAGTCCAATAAAATTATACATATAGTATACCAGCGAATCACCTTATTTCCCCTATGAGGGAGAAAGAAAATTGAAGAACCCGCAAATATCGGCAAAACAACAATTAGTGTTAACCAAGGACCATAATTCGTGGTAAAGACAAGATACACTTTGACCATAAAAAACCGCGCTCGAAATCAAATAATATATATCGAGTACGGTTTTTTTGTCGGTAAAGAGAAATCAAATGGATTCAAGTGGAGTTTTCCGGAACGTATCAATAAGCTAGACCCATGCTGCGAGTTGTCTCATGCCATAAATAAACCCGAACACTCAAGAAATCCGTTGGGCAAGCAGATTCACACCTCTTACAACCTACACAGTCTTCTGTTCTTGGAGCAGAAGCAATTTGCTTAGCTTTACATCCGTCCCAAGGTATCATTTCTAATACATCTGTGGGACAGGCTCGTACACATTGAGTACACCCTATACATGTATCATAAATCTTTACTGAATGTGACATTGGATCTATAAATTTTTGGAACGTGATAAATTTTCGATCTAGTAAAAATAAATCATATATTGTAGATACCAGACGAATCAATGATTTCCCAGAATTGTTTTCTAATCAATCTACTTCTGGATCTGCTCAGGAGAAAGCGCCAAGATACTTTGATTTCGTATGTTTTAGCAAACATGGTCATACGTTTATGTGGTACATACCGATTTGAATTGGTGAATATTCTATTCTTTAATTTATATGATTATCACATTTATATGATTACCACTATTTATTCAAAAAATTCGATTGATTGATACGAGTTGATTTTCTGTTACGATGAATTGATGAAACAATCGCTGGTCCAATAGCTGCTTCAGCGGCTGCAATAGCTATAACAAAAATGGAGAAAACGTCTCCTTTTAATTGGCGACTATCAAATAAATCAGAAAATGTTACGAAATTTATATTAACCGCATTCAGTATAAGCTCAAGACACATAAGTGCTCTAACCATATTGCGGCTTGTGATCAATCCATAGATACCGATAGAAAATAAATAGGCACTCAAAACAAGTACATGTTCGAGCATCATTGACCAACTCCTTATGAATCTCGATTCATTTCAATATAAACAAAACAACAATTTAACCAATTCAATTGACTAGACTATAATAAGTATGGAATAAAGGAAGGTAGGTATTAGTAATAGATTTCACTAAAAACATTTCCATTTTTTTATACATATACATGAACAATTTGAAAATGGAATTGAAGGAAAATGGATGAGATAAGGCAAAACAAACGAAGTACTCATTTTTTATCTTTCTAAATCTTTATTACTGACGAGCCATAGCAATTGCACCTATCAAGGCAACTAAAAGAATTATAGAAATGAGTTCAAATGGAAGAAAAAAATCTGTTGATAAATGAATCCCAATTTGTTGACCATTATTTATCAAGTCCTGCTCTATAATCTGGTTTGATCTTGTAGTCCAACTAATCCCGTACCATGACGTATCTGAGATAGTAGTAATTAGTGAAACAAAAATACTTGTACAAACTAGTGAAGTGACTCCATCGCCAACGGTCCAAAGATGGAAATCATTGTAATATTCTGACCCATTCATGAACATCACAGCAAATACGATTAAGACATTTATGGCGCCCACGTAAATAAGGAGCTGTGCAGCAGCTACAAAATGCGAGTTGGATGGAATATGGAATAAGGATATACAAACAAGAACCAATCCCAACGAAAAGGCAGAATAAATTGGATTGGTAAGTAATACCACTCCTAGACCTCCTAATATAAGACCCGATCCCAAAAATACTAAAAGAAAATCATGTATTGGTCCAGGTAAATCCATTATATGTAAAATAAATGAGAGTCGAAATGTTTCATGACCTTATTCACCAGACAGGAAAAACGAAGTTACCTTTTTTTTTTTATTTTGATACGTTCCTAATTGAATTCAATCCTCATGAGGTGTGGGTTGATGTAGATACACTTAATTAATTCAATTTATATTAATTGAATTTCTAATTGAATCCCATTTCATTTCTCTATCCAAAAGAGTTGTTTGAATTCTATTTATAGATTATTCTCTTTCTCTATGTTATATATTATATATTTATATTGAATTGATTGTTTTGTTAGATTTCGAAATCATCATGGATATATGAATAGAGTTTCTATTCAAAGAAAGACGTGATTCTCACCAACCCATAGTTAGGATTTTTAGTTATTGACCAAACAAAATGAAAGAAGCTTCGCTCCTTTAAATCAAAACTGAATTTTAGTAATTGGTAATCGTTCTTG